GCTAGCGTAGCTTAATTAAAGCATAACACTGAAGATGTTAAGATGAGCCCTAGAAAGCTCCGCAAGCACAAAGGCTTGGTCCTGACTTTACTATCAACTCTAGCTAAACTTACACATGCAAGTATCCGCACCCCCGTGAGAATGCCCTACAGTTCCCCGCCCGGGAACAAGGAGCTGGTATCAGGCACACCACTACTAGCCCACGACACCTTGCTTAGCCACACCCCCAAGGGAACTCAGCAGTGATAAACATTAAGCCATAAGTGAAAACTTGACTTAGTTAAAGCTAAGAGGGCCGGTAAAACTCGTGCCAGCCACCGCGGTTATACGAGAGGCCCAAGTTGATAATTACCGGCGTAAAGCGTGGTTAAGATTTTTATAGAACTAAAGCCGAACCCCCTCAGAGCTGTTATACGCACCCGAAGGTAAGAAGTTCAACCACGAAAGTGGCTTTACAACCCCGAACCCACGAAAGCTAAGATACAAACTGGGATTAGATACCCCACTATGCCTAGCCGTAAACATTGGTAGTATGTTACATCCACTACCCGCCTGGGTACTACGAGCATTAGCTTGAAACCCAAAGGACTTGGCGGTGCTTTAGACCCACCTAGAGGAGCCTGTTCTAGAACCGATAACCCCCGTTCAACCTCACCTTCCCTTGTCTTCCCCGCCTATATACCGCCGTCGTCAGCTTACCCTGTGAAGGTTTAATAGTAAGCAAAATTGGTACAACCTAAAACGTCAGGTCGAGGTGTAGCGTATGGGGAGGGAAGAAATGGGCTACATTTCCTGCTACAGGAAATACGAATGATATGCTGAAACGCACATCTGAAGGAGGATTTAGCAGTAAGCAGGAAATAGAGCGTTCCGCTGAAATTGGCCCTGAAGCGCGCACACACCGCCCGTCACTCTCCCCAAGCCTACAAACTCGAGTAACTAAAACCTTACAATCGCGAAGGGGAGGCAAGTCGTAACATGGTAAGTGTACCGGAAGGTGCACTTGGAAAAATCAGAGCGTAGCTAAGACAGAAAAGCATCTCCCTTACACTGAGAAGTCCCCCGTGCAAATCGGAGCGCCCTGATGCCCAACAGCTAGCCCCCTAAGACCAGAACCAACAAACCAACATTAATACCCCTTAATACACTATTACTGTGTTAAACAAACCATTTTTCCCCCTAAGTATGTGCGACAGAAAAGGGCCTGTGGAGCGATAGAGAAAGTACCGCAAGGGAACGCTGAAAGAGAAGTGAAACAACCCAGTGAAGCCTAAAAAAGCAGAGATTTATCCTCGTACCTTTTGCATCATGATTTAGCCAGTGTAACCCAAGCAAAGCGTGCTTTAGTTTGACAACCCGAAACTAAGTGAGCTACTCCAAGACAGCCTATTAATAGGGCAAACCCGTCTCTGTGGCAAAAGAGTGGGAAGAGCTTTGAGTAGAGGTGACAGACCTACCGAACTTAGTTATAGCTGGTTGCCTGGGAATTGGATAGAAGTTCAGCCTCCCGAATTCTTCGCTCACTTCAGTTTTACCCCTCCTGATACCTCAAGAAGTCGAGAGAGTTAGTCAAAGGGGGTACAGCCCCTTTGAATCAAGATACAACTTTTCCAGGAGGGTAAAGATCATAATTATAGAAGGTAAAATATTTTGGTGGGCCTAAAAGCAGCCATCCCCTCAGAAAGCGTTAAAGCTCAGATATACTTCTACCCCCTTTATACGGATCACCAAATCTCACCCCCCTAATTCTACCAGGCCGTCCCATGCAGACATGGGAGCGACCCTGCTAATATGAGTAATAAGAGAGCCTAAGACTCTCTCCTTGCACGCGTGTACATCGGAACGGACACCCCTCCGAACCTTAACGGCCCCAACCCCAGAGGGCACTGAATAACAGACCAAAGAACCAGAAAAACATTCAATAAACCAACCGTTAACCCCACACAGGCGTGCCCCTAAGGAAAGACTAAAAGAAAGAGAAGGAACTCGGCAAACACATCAAGCCTCGCCTGTTTACCAAAAACATCGCCTCTTGTAAAACTTAGAAATAAGAGGTCCCGCCTGCCCTGTGACTATAAGTTTAACGGCCGCGGTATTTTGACCGTGCGAAGGTAGCGCAATCACTTGTCTTTTAAATGGAGACCTGTATGAATGGCATAACGAGGGCTTAACTGTCTCCTTTTTCAAGTCAATGAAATTGATCTCCCCGTGCAGAAGCGGGGATAACAACATAAGACGAGAAGACCCTATGAAGCTTTAGATACAAGACAGATCATGTTAAACCCTCCCTGATAAGGGACAAAACCAAATGAGCCCTGTCCTAATGTCTTTGGTTGGGGCGACCGCGGGGAAACAAAAAACCCCCACGTGGAATGGGAGCTCCCCCTCCTACAACTTAGAGCTACCGCTCTAGTTAACAGAATTTCTGACCAATAAGATCCGGCAATGCCGATCAACGAACCGAGTTACTCTAGGGATAACAGCGCAATCCTCTTTTAGAGCCCATATCGACAAGGGGGTTTACGACCTCGATGTTGGATCAGGACATCCTAATGGTGCAGCCGCTATTAAGGGTTCGTTTGTTCAACGATTAAAGTCCTACGTGATCTGAGTTCAGACCGGAGTAATCCAGGTCAGTTTCTATCTATGATATGATCTTTTCTAGTACGAAAGGACCGAGAAGATAAGGCCCCTGCCCAAGGCACGCCTTACCCCCACCTAATGAAGACAACTAAAGTAGGCAAGAGGGCATGCCCCGCCCGCCGAAGAGCACGGCGTGTTAAGGTGGCAGAGCTCGGCAATTGCAAAAGGCCTAAGCCCTTTCCACAGAGGTTCAAGTCCTCTCCTTAACTATGATTTCAGTACTTATTACCCATATTATTAACCCCCTCGCCTTCATCGTGCCCGTTCTCCTAGCAGTTGCCTTCCTAACCCTCCTTGAACGAAAAGTTCTTGGTTATATGCAACTGCGAAAAGGTCCTAATATTGTAGGGCCCTACGGCCTCCTACAGCCCATCGCTGACGGTGTAAAACTATTTATTAAAGAGCCAGTACGCCCCTCCACCGCCTCCCCTGTCCTTTTCCTTCTAACCCCCATCCTCGCCTTAACACTTGCTTTGACCCTATGAGCCCCAATGCCTATACCTTACCCTGTTGTAGACCTTAACCTCGGGATTCTGTTTCTTCTGGCCCTGTCTAGCCTGGCCGTCTATTCAATTTTAGGCTCAGGATGAGCCTCTAATTCAAAATATGCCCTTATCGGCGCCCTTCGAGCTGTCGCCCAGACAATTTCCTATGAAGTTAGCCTAGGACTGATTCTATTAAATATCATCATTTTTACAGGAGGCTTTACTCTACAAACCTTCAACGTAGCCCAAGAGAGCATCTGATTAATTGCACCTGCTTGGCCCCTTGCCGCAATATGGTATATTTCTACCCTTGCAGAGACCAATCGGGCCCCCTTTGACCTCACGGAGGGGGAGTCAGAACTAGTCTCCGGATTTAACGTTGAGTACGCCGGGGGCCCCTTTGCTCTTTTTTTTCTAGCGGAGTACGCGAATATTCTGCTAATAAATACCCTCTCCACCACACTCTTTTTAGGGGCCTCTCATATTCCCACCTTCCCCGAACTCACAGCTCTTAACCTCATAACTAAGGCCGCCCTCCTTTCTGTCGTATTTCTCTGAGTCCGAGCCTCATATCCCCGATTCCGGTATGACCAACTTATACACTTAATCTGAAAAAACTTTCTTCCACTAACCCTGGCTTTAGTTATTTGACACCTCGCCCTTCCCATTGCATTCGCTGGCCTGCCACCGCAACTGTAGGTCCGGAGTTGTGCCTGAAGTAAAGGGCCACTTTGATAGAGTGAACTATGAGGGTTAAAGTCCCTCCAGCTCCTTAGAAAGAAGGGACTCGAACCCTACCTGAAGAGATCAAAACTCTTAGTGCTTCCACTACACCACTTCCTAGTAAAGTCAGCTAATTAAGCTTTTGGGCCCATACCCCAAACATGTTGGTTAAACTCCTTCCTTTACTAATGAACCCGTACATCTTAGCCACCTTACTTTTTGGTTTAGGCCTAGGCACCACAATTACATTCGCGAGCTCCCACTGGCTTCTCGCCTGAATAGGCCTTGAAATAAACACTCTAGCCATTATTCCCCTTATAGCCCAACATCACCACCCCCGGGCAGTAGAAGCAACAACTAAATATTTCCTTACTCAAGCGACTGCAGCCGCTATACTTCTCTTTGCCAGCACTACCAACGCTTGATTAACAGGACAATGAGATATTCAACAAATATCCCACCCCCTCCCCATCACCCTAATTACTCTTGCTTTAGCACTAAAAATTGGCCTTGCCCCTGTTCACTCATGACTGCCTGAAGTTCTTCAAGGGCTTGATCTTACAACCGGACTCATCCTCTCCACTTGACAAAAACTTGCCCCCTTTGCCCTCCTACTCCAGATCCAGCCCGCCAACTCAACAATTCTTATTGCTTTTGGCCTAGCCTCCACCCTTGTCGGAGGATGAGGAGGACTTAATCAAACCCAGCTTCGTAAGATCCTTGCTTACTCATCCATCGCCCATCTTGGCTGAATGATCCTTGTGCTTCAATTTTCCCCCTCCCTCACGCTTCTCACCCTATTAACATATTTTGTAATAACAATCTCCACATTCCTTGTATTTAAACTGAGTAAATCCACTAACATTAATATACTCTCTACATCATGAGCCAAAGCACCTGCTTTAACCGCTCTCACCCCCCTAGTACTTCTGTCACTAGGGGGCCTCCCCCCATTAACGGGCTTTATGCCTAAATGACTTATTCTTCAAGAACTTGCCAAACAGGACCTAGCCCCAACAGCAACCCTAGCCGCAATAACAGCCCTCCTTAGCCTCTACTTTTACCTGCGAATCTCCTATGCAATAACCTTAACTATATCCCCCAACACCCTAACAGGCACTACCCCCTGACGACTGCAACACTCACAGTTTACGCTTCCACTAGCGACAACGACCGCCGCCACCCTCCTACTATTGCCTTTAACCCCTGCAGTCGTCGCACTTCTCACCCTTTAAGAGACTTAGGCTAACACAAGACCAAGGGCCTTCAAAGCCCTAAGCGAGAGTGAAAATCTCTCAGTCCCTGATAAGACTTGCGGGATATTACCCCACATCTCCTGCATGCAAAACAGACACTTTAATTAAGCTAAAGCCTTTCTAGATAGGTAGGCCTCGATCCTACAAATTCTTAGTTAACAGCTAAGCGCTCAAGCCAGCGAGCATCCATCTACCCTTTCCCCCGCCTGTCCGGGGACAAAAGGCGGGGGAAAGCCCCGGCAGACGTTAGTCCGCTCCTTAAGATTTGCAATCTAATATGACAAACACCTCGGGGCTTGGTAAGAAGAGGACTTTAACCTCTGTCAATGGGGCTACAATCCACCGCTTAAACACTCAGCCATCCTACCTGTGGCCACCACACGTTGATTCTTCTCGACTAATCACAAAGACATCGGCACCCTCTATCTAGTATTTGGTGCTTGAGCCGGAATAGTGGGCACCGCCCTAAGCTTACTCATCCGAGCAGAGCTAAGCCAACCCGGCGCACTCCTCGGAGACGACCAAATTTATAACGTCATTGTTACAGCACACGCCTTTGTAATAATTTTCTTTATAGTGATACCAATTATGATCGGGGGCTTTGGAAACTGACTCGTACCCCTAATGATCGGCGCCCCCGACATGGCATTCCCTCGAATAAACAACATGAGCTTCTGACTTCTACCCCCTTCCTTCCTCCTACTTCTTGCCTCCTCCGGAGTAGAAGCTGGGGCTGGAACCGGATGAACCGTTTACCCGCCTTTAGCTGGAAACTTAGCACACGCCGGGGCATCCGTTGATCTAACCATTTTTTCTCTGCATCTGGCAGGTATTTCTTCAATTCTAGGGGCCATTAATTTTATTACAACTATTATTAACATAAAACCCCCTGCCATCTCTCAGTACCAGACCCCTCTATTCGTGTGAGCTGTCCTGATTACGGCTGTGCTCCTTCTTCTTTCCCTTCCCGTGCTCGCCGCAGGCATTACAATGCTGCTCACGGACCGCAACTTAAACACCACTTTCTTTGACCCGGCAGGAGGGGGCGACCCCATTCTTTACCAACACTTATTCTGATTCTTTGGTCACCCCGAGGTTTACATTCTTATTCTGCCCGGCTTTGGAATAATTTCTCACATTGTCGCCTACTACGCCGGCAAAAAAGAGCCTTTTGGCTACATGGGAATAGTCTGAGCTATGATGGCCATTGGCCTATTAGGCTTTATTGTATGGGCCCACCACATGTTCACAGTCGGCATAGACGTGGATACCCGAGCCTACTTTACATCCGCAACTATAATTATTGCCATCCCCACCGGTGTAAAAGTATTCAGCTGGCTCGCAACTCTTCACGGAGGCTCTATTAAGTGAGAAACCCCACTTCTATGGGCCTTAGGCTTTATTTTCCTTTTCACAGTAGGAGGACTCACGGGAATTGTTCTAGCCAACTCCTCACTAGACATCGTCCTACACGACACCTATTATGTAGTAGCCCACTTCCACTATGTCCTATCTATGGGTGCTGTATTTGCCATCGTCGCCGCTTTCGTTCACTGATTCCCCCTATTCTCAGGCTACACCCTCCACAGCACCTGAACTAAAATCCACTTTGGTATTATGTTTGCAGGGGTAAACCTAACATTCTTTCCTCAACATTTCCTAGGACTAGCCGGAATGCCTCGACGGTACTCGGACTACCCAGACGCCTATACTCTGTGAAATACAGTCTCATCCATTGGGTCTCTCATTTCTTTAGTGGCAGTCATTATGTTTTTGTTTATTATTTGAGAAGCCTTTGCCGCCAAACGTGAAGTACTCGCAGTAGAACTAACCTCAACTAACGTCGAGTGATTACACGGCTGCCCTCCCCCCTACCACACCTTTGAAGAACCCGCATTTGTTCAAGTTCAACCCAACTAACGAGAAAGGGAGGAGTCGAACCCCCATGGGCTGGTTTCAAGCCAGCCACATAACCGCTCTGTCACTTTCTTCATAAGATACTAGTAAAATAGCAATTACACTGCCTTGTCAAGGCAGAATTGTGGGTTAGACCCCCGCGTATCTTGATTAATCAATGGCCCATCCCTCACAGCTAGGTTTTCAAGATGCAGCTTCACCTGTTATAGAAGAACTTCTTCATTTTCACGACCACGCCCTTATAATTGTGTTCCTTATTAGCACCCTAGTACTTTACATTATTGTGGCTATAGTTTCCACCAAATTAACTAACAAATATATTTTAGATTCACAAGAAATCGAAATTATTTGAACTGTTCTACCCGCCATCATTCTTATTTTAATTGCTCTCCCCTCCCTCCGCATCCTCTACCTAATAGACGAAATCAACGACCCCCACTTAACAATTAAAGCAATGGGACACCAATGATACTGAAGCTATGAGTATACAGACTATGAAGATCTTGGATTTGACTCGTACATAATTCCTACTCAAGACCTCACCCCCGGACAATTTCGTCTCTTAGAAGCCGACCATCGAATAGTAATCCCAGTGGAGTCCCCCATCCGAGTACTTGTGTCCGCCGAGGACGTCTTGCACTCATGAGCAGTCCCCGCTTTAGGAGTAAAAATAGACGCAGTCCCAGGTCGCCTAAATCAAACAGCCTTTATTGCATCCCGCCCAGGAGTCTTCTACGGACAATGCTCTGAAATTTGTGGCGCAAACCACAGCTTTATACCTATCGTGGTGGAGGCAGTTCCTTTAGAACACTTTGAAAACTGATCCTCTCTAATACTTGAAGACGCCTCGCTAAGAAGCTAAACCGGGCCTAGCGTTAGCCTTTTAAGCTAAAGACTGGTGGCTCCCAACCACCCCTAGCGACATGCCCCAACTCAACCCCGCGCCCTGATTCGCCATTCTAGTTTTTACTTGACTAATTTTTCTAATTATTGTTCCCACAAAAATTCTAGCCCACACCTATCCTAATGAACCCACCTCGCAAAGTACCGAGAAACCTAAAACAGAGCCCTGAACCTGACCATGACACTAAGCTTCTTTGACCAATTTATGAGTCCCACATTTATAGGTGTTCCTCTTATGGCCCTAGCCCTCTCCCTCCCCTGAATCCTCTACCCTGCCCCTTCCGCTCGATGACTAAACAACCGGCTTCTTTCCCTTCAAGGTTGATTTATTAACCGTTTTACGCAGCAACTTCTTCTCCCATTAAATACAGGGGGTCACAAGTGAGCTGCCCTCTTAGCCTCGCTAATAATCTTCTTAATTACCCTTAATATGCTTGGCCTTCTACCTTACACTTTTACCCCTACCACGCAGCTGTCCCTTAATTTAGGACTCGCAGTACCCCTTTGACTAGCAACAGTAATTATTGGCATGCGAAATCAACCAACCCACGCTCTTGGACATCTTCTTCCAGAGGGCACCCCAGGACCCCTTATTCCTATCCTTATCGTCATCGAAACAATTAGCCTGTTCATTCGTCCTCTCGCCCTAGGAGTCCGGCTAACGGCCAACCTCACCGCCGGCCACCTTTTAATTCAACTCATTGCCACAGCTGCATTTGTCCTTCTACCTCTAATACCCGCAGTAGCAATCCTAACTTCCACAGTTCTGGTTCTTCTCACCCTACTAGAAGTCGCCGTGGCTATAATTCAAGCCTACGTATTTGTTCTTCTATTAACCCTTTACCTACAAGAAAACGTCTAATGGCCCACCAAGCACATGCATACCACATAGTTGACCCCAGCCCCTGACCGCTTACAGGCGCAGTAGCCGCCCTACTGATAACATCCGGTCTTGCAATCTGATTCCACTTCCACTCAACAACCCTTATAGGACTCGGCTTAGCCCTTCTTCTCTTAACAATGTACCAATGATGACGAGACATCATCCGAGAGGGCACATTCCAAGGCCACCATACACCCCCTGTACAAAAAGGGCTCCGATATGGAATAATTCTTTTTATCACCTCAGAAGTTTTCTTTTTTCTTGGGTTCTTTTGAGCATTCTACCATTCAAGTCTGGCCCCCACTCCGGAACTAGGGGGTTGCTGACCCCCTACAGGAATTACCCCCTTGGACCCCTTTGAAGTTCCCCTACTAAACACCGCCGTCCTCCTTGCCTCTGGGGTAACCGTTACATGAGCCCACCACAGCATTATGGAAGGCGAACGTAAACAAGCCATTCAATCCCTTACACTAACGATTCTTCTAGGGTTTTACTTCACGTTTCTGCAAGCCATGGAGTATTACGAAGCCCCCTTCACCATCGCAGACGGCGTCTATGGTGCCACATTCTTCGTAGCCACTGGCTTTCACGGTCTTCACGTCATCATCGGCTCTACATTCCTCGCCATCTGCCTGCTTCGCCAAATTCAATACCACTTCACGTCAGAACACCATTTTGGATTTGAAGCAGCCGCCTGATATTGACATTTCGTAGACGTTGTCTGACTTTTCCTCTACATCTCCATCTACTGATGAGGATCTTAGTCTTTCTAGTATCAAGCAAGTATAAGTGACTTCCAATCACCCGGTCTTGGTTAAAGTCCAAGGAAAGATAATGAATTTAATTACAACTATTATTATTATTACTACTATTCTACCCATCATCCTCGCCCTTGTCTCTTTTTGACTCCCCCAAATAACACCCGACCACGAAAAGCTATCCCCCTACGAATGCGGCTTTGACCCCCTGGGCTCAGCCCGTCTACCCTTTTCCCTTCGCTTTTTTCTTGTTGCTATCCTATTTCTTCTCTTTGACCTAGAAATTGCCCTCCTCCTACCCCTCCCCTGAGGAGACCAACTTACAACCCCCCTGCTAACGTTTCTGTGGGCTTCCGCTGTCTTGGCCCTCTTAACCCTCGGCCTAATCTACGAATGACTTCAAGGCGGCCTAGAATGAGCCGAATAGGTAATTAGTCTAAGAAAAACATTTGATTTCGGCTCAAAAACTTGTGGTTAAAGTCCATAATTACCTAATGACCCCCGTTCACTTTGCTTTTTCATCAGCCTTCATCCTAGGGCTAACCGGCCTGGCATTCCATCGCACCCACCTTCTCTCCGCCCTTTTATGCTTAGAGGGAATGATACTTTCTTTATTTATTGCCCTCTCTCTCTGAACCCTGCAGTTGGACTCTACAAACTTCTCGGGAGCCCCCATACTTCTACTTGCATTTTCAGCCTGTGAAGCAAGTGCAGGCCTCGCCCTCCTGGTAGCCACCGCTCGAACCCATGGGACGGATCGGCTCCAAAGCCTCAACCTCCTACAATGCTAAAAATCCTTATTCCAACACTTATGCTTATCCCAACTGCTTGAGCGGCCCCTGCTAAATGACTTTGGCCTACAACCCTCGCCCACAGCCTCATCATTGCCCTTGCAAGCCTAACTTGACTAAAAAATGCATCGGAGACCGGCTGATCAAGTTTAAGTTCCTACATGGCCACAGACCCCCTATCCACCCCCCTGCTTGTCCTTACCTGCTGACTATTACCCCTTATAATTTTAGCGAGCCAGAATCACACAGCCTCAGAACCCCTAAATCGTCAACGGATGTATATTACCCTCCTAACCTCCCTTCAGTTTTTCCTTATTCTTGCCTTCAGCGCCACAGAAGTAATCATGTTTTATGTTATATTTGAAGCTACTCTTATCCCCACACTTATTATTATTACCCGCTGAGGAAATCAGACAGAACGGCTTAACGCAGGGGTCTATTTCTTATTCTATACCCTGGCAGGGTCACTTCCTTTGTTAGTTGCGCTTCTCCTTCTGCAAAACAACATCGGCACCCTCTCGCTAGTTACCCTTCAATTTTCAGACCCCCTCCAACTTACCTCTTTCGCAGACAAACTATGATGAGCAGGATGCCTTCTAGCATTCTTAGTAAAAATACCTCTTTATGGCGTCCACCTGTGACTGCCCAAAGCCCATGTAGAAGCCCCCGTCGCAGGCTCTATAATTCTTGCAGCCGTCCTCTTAAAACTAGGGGGCTACGGAATAATACGAATCGTCGTGATACTTGAGCCCCTCACCAAAGAGCTAAGCTACCCCTTCATTATCTTCGCACTTTGGGGGGTAATTATAACAGGCTCAATTTGCCTACGTCAAACGGACCTTAAATCCCTCATCGCCTACTCCTCAGTCAGCCATATAGGACTAGTAGTGGGGGGCATCCTTATTCAAACCCCCTGAGGCTTCTCGGGGGCCCTTATTTTGATAATTGCCCACGGACTAACATCTTCTGCCCTCTTTTGCTTGGCGAACACAAACTACGAACGCACCCACAGTCGAACGATGCTTCTCGCCCGTGGACTCCAAATAGTGTTACCCTTAATGACAGCCTGATGATTTATTGCTAGCTTAGCCAACCTGGCTCTACCACCCCTGCCCAATCTTATGGGAGAACTAATGATTGTCACCTCCTTATTTAACTGGTCATGATGAACCCTTGCACTAACCGGGGCAGGTATACTAATCACCGCAAGTTACTCCCTCTACATGTTTCTTATAACCCAACGAGGTCCCATTCCACCTCACCTTATTGCCTTAGATCCCTCCCACTCTCGGGAACACTTGCTTATGGCCCTCCACCTTCTCCCCCTTATTCTCCTGACACTCAAGCCCGAGCTAATCTGAGGGTGGGCATACTGTAGATATAGTTTAACAAAAACATTAGATTGTGATTCTAAAGACAGAGGTTAAAGCCCCCTTATCCACCGAGAGAGGCTCGCCAGCAACGAAGACTGCTAATCTCCGCGACCTTGGTTGAACCCCAAGGCTCACTCGCCCCCGCTTCTAAAGGATAACAGCTCATCCGTTGGTCTTAGGAACCAAAAACTCTTGGTGCAAATCCAAGTAGCAGCTATGCACCCCACCTCCCTTATAATAACCTCAAGCTTAATTATTATCTTTGTACTTCTAGCGTATCCCGTCTTCACAACACTCACCCCAAACCCTAAAGAGCAGGATTGGGCTCTTTCCCACGTTAAGACTGCAGTTAAGCTAGCCTTCCTAGTCAGCCTTCTCCCCTTGTCTCTTTTCCTTAACGAAGGCGCAGAAACGATTGTTACGTCCTGAAGCTGAATAAATACCCTGGCCTTCGACATTAATGTCAGCCTTAAATTTGATCATTACTCACTCATCTTCACCCCTATTGCCCTCTATGTAACATGGTCAATTCTAGAATTTGCCTCGTGATATATGCACGCCGACCCCTTCATAAACCGATTTTTTAAATATCTTCTAATTTTCCTGATTGCTATAATTATTCTAGTTACAGCAAATAACCTCTTTCAACTCTTTATTGGGTGGGAAGGAGTCGGCATCATATCCTTCCTTCTCATCGGATGATGATACGGGCGGGCAGATGCAAACACTGCAGCCCTTCAGGCAGTTGTATATAACCGAGTGGGGGACATCGGCCTAATTTTTGCCATAGCATGAATAGCCACAAACCTAAACTCCTGAGAAATACAACAAGTATTCACGGCCGCTAAAGACTTCGATCTCACTTTCCCCCTTCTAGGATTAATTGTGGCAGCAACGGGCAAGTCTGCCCAATTTGGGCTCCATCCCTGGCTACCCTCGGCCATGGAAGGCCCTACGCCGGTATCTGCCCTACTACATTCCAGCACAATAGTTGTTGCAGGAATTTTTTTGCTGATTCGAATAAGCCCCCTACTGGCAGAAAACTCGACTGCCCTGACAGTCTGCCTCTGCCTGGGTGCACTCACAACCTTATTTACAGCTACATGTGCCCTAACCCAAAATGATATCAAAAAAATTGTTGCATTCTCAACATCCAGCCAACTAGGGCTTATGATGGTGACGCTAGGGCTTAATCAGCCTCAACTAGCTTTCCTTCACATTTGCACCCATGCTTTCTTCAAAGCAATACTTTTTCTATGCTCAGGCTCAATTATCCACAGCCTCAACGATGAACAAGACATCCGCAAGATAGGAGGCATGCACCACCTCACCCCTTTTACATCCTCATGTCTGACTGTTGGTAGTTTGGCCCTTACAGGCACGCCCTTTTTGGCGGGCTTCTTCTCAAAAGACGCAATCATTGAAGCACTAAACACATCCCACCTAAACGCCTGAGCCCTCGTCTTAACTCTTCTAGCCACTTCCTTCACAGCTATTTATAGCCTCCGAGTTGTATATTTTGTTTCTATAGGACACCCCCGTTTTAACCCCCTTTCCCCAATTAACGAAAACAACCCGGCAGTCATTAACCCAATTAAACGACTAGCTTGAGGCAGCATCTTCGCCGGTCTTCTAATTACCTCAAACTTCATTCCCATAAAAACACCCATCATGACTATACCTCCCGCACTTAAACTCGCCGCACTTATCGTCACGATTGGAGGCCTCCTAATCGCCTTAGAACTAGCATCCCTTACAAGCAAACAACTCAAACCCGCCCCGCACCTCGCCCCCCACCATTTTTCTAATATGCTAGGATTTTTCCCTACAATTATCCACCGATTTACCCCTAAACTTAACCTAATTTTGGGCCAAACAGTCGCAAGCCAAATAGTGGACCAAACATGACTAGAGAAATCTGGACCCAAAGCCGTAGCCTCCCTAAGCCTCCCCCTCATCACAACCACAAGCAACATGCAACGCGGCATAATCAAAACTTACCTAGCCCTCTTCCTACTGACCCTGGCCCTGGCCACCCTCGTATTTATTAACTAGACAGCCCGTAAAGTCCCCCGACTTAGTCCCCGTGTTAATTCTAGCACAACAAAAAGCGTTAATAGTAAAACCCAAGCGCTAATCACTAGTATTCCTCCCCCCGCCGAATACATCAAAGCCACCCCTCCAATATCTCCCCGAAAAACAGAGAGCTCGTCGAGCTCATCTCCCGGAACCCAAGAAAACTCATATCACCCACCTCAAAATTTAGTAGAGATTAATATTACTCCCACCACATAAATAGCCATATAGCCCGCAACCGGGCGACTCCCCCAGCTTTCAGGGTACGGCTCAGCAGCAAGCGCTGCTGAATACGCAAACACAACTAACATCCCCCCTAAATAAATTAAAAATAAGACTAATGAAAGAAAAGGACCCCCGTAATTAATTAAAACCCCACACCCTATGCCAGCCACTACCACTAAACCTAAGGCGGCAAAATAGGGGGAAGGATTGGAAGCTACTGCAACCAACCCGAGCACTAACCCTAATAAAAACAAAGACATAATATAGGTCATAATTTCTGCCAGGACTCTAACCAGGACTAATGGCTTGAAAAACCACCGTTGTTATTCAACTACAAAAACCTCTAATGGCAAGCCTCCGAAAAACCCACCCCTTACTAAAAATTGCAAACAACGCACTCGTTGACCTCCCTGCTCCCTCAAACATTTCAGTGTGATGAAACTTTGGCTCCTTACTAGGGCTTTGCTTGATTACCCAAATCCTCACAGGCCTATTTCTTGCTATGCACTACACCGCAGATATCGCCACCGCCTTTTCATCCGTGGCCCATATCTGCCGGGACGTAAACTACGGCTGACTTATTCGTAACCTTCACGCCAACGGCGCATCCTTCTTCTTCATCTGCATTTATATGCACATTGGGCGGGGCCTATATTACGGCTCCTACCTTTATAAGGAAACCTGAAATATTGGGGTGGTCCTCCTCCTACTAGTAATGATAACCGCCTTTGTGGGATACGTACTTCCCTGAGGACAAATGTCCTTTTGAGGTGCAACCGTCATTACAAACCTCTTATCCGCAGTTCCTTATGTTGGCAACACCCTCGTTCAGTGAATTTGAGGGGGCTTTTCCGTAGATAACGCCACCCTCACTCGATTCTTCGCCTTCCATTTTCTCTTCCCCTTTGTTATTGCAGGCGCTACCCTTGTCCACCTTCTTTTTCTTCATCAAACGGGCTCAAACAACCCCCTCGGACTAAACTCCGACGCTGACAAAATCTCCTTCCACCCCTACTTCTCTTATAAAGATCTCCTAGGTTTCGCCGTTCTACTCATTGCCTTGACATCCCTCGCCCTATTCGCCCCCAACCTACTAGGAGACCCCGACAATTTCACCCCCGCTAACCCCTTGGTTACACCCCCACACATTAAGCCAGAGTGATACTTCTTATTTGCGTATGCAATCTTGCGCTCTATTCCTAATAAACTAGGAGGTGTTTTAGCCCTGCTAGCCTCCATCTTAGTGCTGATAGTTGTCCCTATTCTCCATACATCCAAACAGCGAGGCATCACATTTCGTCCCCTTTCCCAGTTCCTCTTCTGAACCCTCATCGCAGACGTTGCCATTCTCACCTGAATTGGAGGAATGCCCGTAGAACATCCCTTCATTATCATCGGCCAAATCGCATCTTTCCTCTACTTCTTCCTATTCCTCGTCCTCGCCCCACTAGCCGGATGGGCCGAGAATAAAGCCCTTGGATGAGCCTGCAATAGTAGCTCAGCGCCAGAGCGCCGGTCTTGTAAACCGGACGCCGGAGGTTAAAATCCTCCCTACTGCTCAAAGAAAGGAGATTTTAACTCCCACCCCTAACTCCCAAAGCTAGGATTCTAAGCTAAACTATTCTTTGCAAGTATTTGCAAGTATTTGCAAGTATTTGCAAGTATTTGCAAGTATTTGCAAGTATTTGCAAGTATTTGCAAGTATTTGCAAGTATTTGCAAGTATTTGCAAGTATTTAAATGTGCAAAATACCCATATGTATTTACACCATACATTTATATTAACCATATAAGGGGCATTCAAGGACATATATGTTTAATCAACATATCTAGGATTACCACATTCATATATCACCATATAACTAAGGGTTACATAAAGCATGTAGAGATTTATTAGATATTTAACTAAATCTTGGACAGGCGAAATTTAAGACCGAACACAATTACTCATAAGTTAAGATATACCTTTACCCAACATCTCGTCATACCTCAAAATCTTAATGTAGTAAGAGAGTAGCATCAGTTGATTACTTGCTTCTAACGGTTATTGAAGGTGAGGGACAACTATTGTGGGGGTTTCACACAGTGAATTATTCCTGGCATTTGGTTCCTACTTCAGGGCCATTTATTGATATTATTCCTCACACTTTCATCGACGCTTGCATAAGTTAATGGTGGAGTACATACTCCTCGTTACCCACCAAGCCGGGCATTCTTTCTACGGCGCATGGGGTTCTTTTTTTTTTTTTCCTTTCAGCTGGCATTTCAGAGTGCACACGGGAATAACAGACAAGGTTGAACATTTACTTTGCCGGCGCGGACATAGTATGAATGGTGAAAGACTTTATCTAAAGAATCACATATAAGGATATCATGTGCATAAGTAGTGATAATTCCTCCTTATTTCCCTGTGTGACCCCCCTCTGGGATTTATTACGGGGTTTTTTGCGTAAAACCCCCCTACCCCCCTAAACTCCTAAGATAGCTATCATTCCTGAAAACCCCCCGGAAACAGGAAAACCTCTAGAAGTATTTTGTGGGGACCCAATTTGCATCTATTTACATTATTAAAATAATGTGCAT